ATTATACAAACGAAATGAAAAATAAAATTGATAAAAAAGAAGAATACAAAAGAAAAGAAAAAGGACGGATGAAAATAGCAGAAGCCTGGGATAGCTTTTTCCTTTCTCAAGTAATAAGAGGGTTTCTATTATTAACTCAATCGATTCTTAGAAAATATATTATATTACCTTCATTGATAATAGCTAAAAATCTCGCTCGCATACTATTATTTGAATGGCCCGAGTGGTCCCAGGATTTAAAGGATTGGAAAAAGGAAATGCATGTTAAATGCACCTATAATGGTATTCAATTATCCGAAACAGAATTTCCGTACAACTGGTTAACAGACGGTATTCAAATAAAGATCCTATTTCCTTTTTCCCTAAAATCCCGGCGCAGATCTAAGCTACAATCCCTTCATAAGGATTCATTGAAAAAAATAAAAGGACAAGAAAGTGATTTTTGTTTTTTAACAGTTTTGGGAATGGAAACTGAATTTCCTTTTGGTTCTCCCCGAAAACAACGTTCATTTTTTGAACCCGTTTTGCAAGAATTCAAAAAAAAAATTAGAAAATGGAAAACCAAGTCTTTTATAGTTTTAAGAATTTTAAAAGAAAGAACAAAAATTTTCCGAAAAGTGGCAAAAGAAACAAACAAATGGGTCATCAAAAGCATTCGATTTCTAAAAGGAAGAATAAAAAAACTTTCAAAAAGAAAGCCAATTCAATTAGTTATATTGGGAGAAATGAGAGAAATAGAGGATTTGGGTGAAATTAAAAAAGATTCGATAACAATAATCGGGAATCATACGATTAACGAATTGTCTGTTCAAATTCGATCTATGCATTGGACAAATTTCTCACTAACAGAAAAACAAATGAAAGATCTAAGTAATAGAACAAACATAATCAGAAACCAAATAGAAAAAATTACAAAAGAGAAGAAAAAAGGATTGCTAACTCAAGAAATAAATATTAGTTCTACCAAAATAAGTTATCGTGCTAAAATATTAGAATCATCAAAACGGATTTGGCAGATATTAAAAAGAAGAAATACTCGATTAATCCGTAAATCATATTTTTTTATAAAATTTTTGATTGAAAGGGTATACATAAACCTTTTTTTATCTATACTTAATATTCCAAGAATGAATGCAAAATTTTTTTTTGAATCAACAAAAAAAATTCAAATTCAAAATGTCCACAATAATGAAGCAAATCAGGAAAAAATTAATAAACCAACTAAAAATACAATTCACTTTCTTTCGACTCTAAAAAAATCACTTTATAAGATTAGTAATAATAATAAGAATTCAAAGATTTTTTGGGATTTATCTTCTTTCTCACAATCACAAGCATATGTATTTTACAAATTATCACAAACCCAAGTTATTAACTTTTCTAATTTAAGATCTGTCCTTCAATATCACGGAACATCTCTTTTTCTTAAGAATGAACTAAAAGATTGTTTTGAAAAAAAAGGAATATTTCAGTACGAATTAAGACATAAACCTTTTTGGAAGTTTGAAATGAATGAATGGAAAACCTGGTTAAGTAGTCATTATCAATACGATTTACCTAGGATTAGATGGACTAAATTAGTACCACAAAAATGGCGAAATCGAGCGAATCAAGACTGTATGACTCAAAATAAAGATTTAAACAAAAAAGATTCATATGAAAAAAACAGATTAACTCATTACCAAAAAGAAAAACAAAATCTTTTTGAAGCGGACCCATTACAGAATCAAAAATCAAATTTTCAAAAATACTATAGATATGATCTTTTATCATATAAATCTATTAATTATGACGATAAGAAAGACTCGTCTATTGATAGATCACTAGTCCAAGAAAGTTTTTATAATTACAACACAGGGAAAGGAAAATTTTTTGGTATGCTGGGAAGTATCCCTGTCAATAATTATTTAGGGGAAGACGATATTATGGATATAGATAAAATTTCGAATAGAAAATATTTTGATTGGAGAATTCTCTATTTTTGTCTTAGAAATAAGATCGATATTCAATCCTGGGTTGATATGGATACTGGTACCAACAGTAATCAAAATACTAAGATTGGGGCGGATAATTATCAAATAATTGATGAAATTACTAAGAAAGGTCTTTTTTATTTTACAATTCATCAAAATGAAGAAATTAACCCATCCAACCAAAAAGAGTTCGTTTTTGATTGGATGGGAATGAATAACAAAATACTAAATAGTCTTATATCAAATTGGGAGCTTTGGTTCTTCCCAGAATTTGTGCTACTTTTTAATGCATATAAAACGAAACCGTGGATCATACCAATCAAATTACTTCTTTCCGATTTTAATGGAAATGCAAATGGTAATAAAAAGAGAACTATAAAGAAAAAGGATATATCATCGAATCAAAAAAAATATCTTGAATTAGACAATGGAAGTCAAGAAGAAAAAAAAACCACAAGCCAAGGAAATCCGAGATCAGATGCACAAAACCAAGTAAGTCTTGGATCAGTTCTCTCAAAGCAAGAAAAAGATGTTGAAGAAAAGTATGCGGGATCTGACATGAAAAAACGTAGAAAGAAAAAGCAATACAAGAGCAATATAGAAGCAGAGCTTGATTTCTTACTAAAAAAAGATTTTCATTTTCAGTTGAGATGGGATAATTCTTTAAATGAAAAGGTAATGAATAATATCAAAATCGGTTGTCTCCTGCTACGACTGATAAATCCAAGAGAAATTGCTATATCCTATATTCAAAGGGAAGAAATGCGTCTGGATATTTTGATGACTGAGAAGGATTTCGCTCTTACCGAATTGATGAAAAGGGGAATAGTTATTATCGAACCTGCTCGTCTGTCTGTAAAAAATGCTGGACAATTTTTTATATATCAAACCATAGGTATTTCATTGGTTCATAAGAATAAGCGCCAATTCAAATTGAATAAAAGATACCGAGAAAAAGGCTATGCTGATAAGAAATTTTTTGATGAATGGATTCCAAGCCATCAACTAAGGACTGGAACTAAAGACAAAAAGCATTATGATTTGCTTGTTCCTGAAAAGATTTTATTCCCTAAACATCGTAGAGAATTGAGAACTCTAATTTGTTTCAATTCGAAGAATAGAAATGGTATGCGTAGTTACGTTTGGGATAAAAGAAAAGATCTTGCTCGAGAAAAAAAGAAATTCATTAACGTAAAGTTCTTTCTTTGGTCCAATTATCGATTAGAAGATTTAGTTTGTATGAATCGCTATTGGTTTAATACCAATAATGGTAGTCGTTTCAGTATGGTAAGGATACATATGTACCCACGATTGAAAATTCGTTAATACTATGTTTTTCTTATCTATGCTTATGGTGTGTGGGATATATGAAAACCCAGATATTCACACATACCTTATCTTCGATTCCATTCTGATACATGATACCCATTTAATGATATCCATATCAATTAGATCTATAAATGAATCAACAGAATCGTTTTTTTTAGGTATCAACTTTTCTCTTTTCCACAAATATAAGATACTTTTGGATCCCTAATCAAATTGCAAATTGAATTCATTTTTGGTTGTTTTTAGAGAAAGTTGATAACGAACGTAAGATTGTTGTGTATATCAAATTCAAATGACTAACATTATTATTATTGATCAGTAAAATTCATATAAAAAAAAGGAGGGAGGAGATTTTGTTTTATGGTAAAAAATTCATTCATCTCAATTATTTTTCAAGAAAAAAGAGAAGAAAACTGCGGGTCTGTTGAATTTCAAGTAGTCAGGTTCACCAATAAGATACGAAGACTTACTTCACATTTGGAATTGCACAGAAAAGACTATTTATCTCAGAGAGGTCTACGGAAAATTCTGGAAAAACGCCAACGGTTGCTATCGTATTTGTCAAAGAAAAATAGAGTACGTTATAAAGAATTAATTATTCAGTTGAATATTCGGGAGTCAAAAAATCGTTAATTTGAAATCCAATTTTGAAATATTTGATTTATTAGATTTTGAATATTGATGAACTTCTTTTTGTTTTCAACAATTCATGCTAAGAATGAATCGAGGAAAAACCTATGAATATACTAGCTACTGGGAAAGACCTTATGGTAGTCAATATGGGCCCTCACCACCCATCAATGCATGGTGTTCTTCGTCTCATCGTTACTTTAGATGGTGAAGATGTTATTGACTGTGAACCAATATTGGGTTATTTACACAGAGGGATGGAAAAAATTGCGGAAAATCGAACAACTATACAATATCTGCCTTATGTAACACGTTGGGATTATTTAGCTACTATGTTCACAGAAGCAATAACTGTAAATGGACCAGAACTGTTGGGAAATATTCAAGTACCTAAAAGGGCCAGCTATATCAGAGTAATTATGTTGGAGTTGAGTCGTATAGCTTCTCATCTGTTATGGCTTGGCCCTTTTATGGCAGATATTGGTGTACAGACTCCTTTCTTCTATATTTTCAGAGAAAGAGAATTAGTATATGATCTATTCGAAGCTGCCACCGGTATGAGAATGATGCATAATTATTTGCGTATCGGAGGAATAGCAGCTGATTTACCTCACGGCTGGATAGATAAATGTTTGGATTTCTGTGATTATTTTTTAACAGGGGTTGTTGAATATGAAAAACTTATTACGCGAAACCCTATTTTTTTAGAACGCGTTGAGGGAGTAGGCATTATTGGTGGAGAAGAAGCAATAAATTGGGGTTTGTCAGGACCAATGCTACGAGCGTCTGGACTCGAATGGGATCTTCGTAAAGTCGATCATTATGAGTGTTACGACGAATTTGATTGGGAGGTACAGTGGCAAAAAGAAGGAGATTCATTAGCCCGTTATTTAATCCGAATGGGTGAAATGACGGAATCCATAAAAATTATTCAGCAAGCTTTGGAAGGAATTCCGGGGGGGCCTTATGAGAATTTAGAAATCCGATGCTTTGATAGAGAAAACAACCCAGAATGGACTGATTTTGAAGATCGATTCATTAGTAAAAAACCCTCTCCTACTTTTGAATTGCCGAAACAAGAACTTTATGTGAGAGTCGAAGCCCCAAAAGGGGAATTGGGAATTTTTCTGATAGGAGATCAAAGCGGTTTTCCTTGGAGATGGAAAATTCGCCCACCAGGTTTTATCAATTTGCAAATTCTTCCGCAGTTAGTTAAAAGAATGAAATTGGCTGATATTATGACGATACTAGGTAGTATAGATATCATTATGGGAGAAGTTGATCGTTGAAATGCTAATTGCTACAACAGAAGTACAAGATATCAATTCTTTTTCCAGATTGGAATCCTTAAAAGAGGTCTACGGGATCGTATGGATGCTTGTTCCTATTTTCACGCCTGTATTGGGAATCACAATAGGTGTACTCGTAATTGTGTGGTTAGAAAGAGAAGTATCTGCAGGAATCCAACAACGTATTGGGCCTGAATACGCTAGCCCATTGGGAATTCTTCAAGCTTTAGCCGATGGGACAAAACTACTTTTGAAAGAGAATCTTCTTCCATCTAGAGGAAATACTCGGTTATTCAGTATTGGACCATCTCTAGCAGTCATATCAATTCTACTAAGTTATTCAGTAATTCCTTTTAGTTATCGCCTTGTTTTAGCTGATTTCAATATCGGTATTTTTTTATGGATTGCCATTTCAAGTATTGCTCCTATTGGACTTCTTATGTCAGGATATGGATCAAATAATAAATATTCCTTTTTAGGTGGTCTGCGAGCTGCTGCTCAATCGATTAGTTATGAAATACCATTAACTTTATGTGTTTTATCAATATCTCTACGTGCGATTCGTTAAAACAGAAACTCTTCTTTTCCCTATGCTTTTCCTTCGACAAAAAAAAGAAATTTAATAGATATCTTCATCTTTTTATTCATTTATTTCTTCTTTAGGTTAATAAAATTAATTAGGTAGTTATATATGAGTGAAAGAAAACAACTTCGAAATTCGCAGTAAAAGTGGGTTGAGTCTCATTTCCTGTGTACAAGAGTTAAGGTTAAGCCGAAGTAAACAAACATGGAAGAAGCCCTTTACCCCAAGATTGGTTGATTGGTCATCCTGGCTTGAAGCGGACTCAAAGGATCAACCCTATGGAGTTTTCACTATCGTTTGTATGTATTACAATACAGATATTACAAAAGGGGGATTAAAAAAAAGATGGGTGAGTAGGAAGGAACACCAAAAAACACACAAAGGATTAGTAATGGAAATTATGTAAATTATCTAAAAGGATACTTCTGCATATCATAAAAAGAATACTAATTGGGGCTTTAAATTGGTAGAAATGATCAGGCAGTACTCCCCACAATTCCGATCCAGAGTATGCTCCTATCCACTGATTAAAGAAATGACTATCGGGAACGAAATAATACTTTACCCTTTTTTAAGCGCCCCCTTTCCTTTTCTCAGAATGAAGAAGAGGAACAAAAAAGATCTTTTTATTCTTTCTTTCATATATTCATAGAAATAAAATTCCTGTCCTGATTCATGAACTAATGGAATGCTTAATTCTTTTTCGTAATTGAAAATCAAATGATGGGTTGAAATATCTATTGATATTTATACAAGGAGTATTTTATTCAAGGAGTGATTAAGTTATTACTCAAGACAGAAAAATTGAAATTCGTAAAGGATGAGATCAATTCAGAAATATTCTTTATTTTTTATTTATTTTTAGAGTTTATAGCAGATAGAATTCCATTGGTATAATATAATTGGGGACCTTCCAATAGATTTTGACTCTATCCGATAACCATATCAAGATAACTAATACTGGCTCAGTCCTTACATTTATTTGTGGCCCTGAGGAGCCGTATGAGGTGAAAATCTCATGTACGGTTTTGTAATAGCGATGGGAACAGGAATGTTATCACCGACTATGATTATCTAACAGTTCAAGTACAATTGATATAGTTGGCGCGCAGTCAAAATATGGTTGGTTGGGGTGGAATTTGTGGCGTCAACCCATAGGGTTTATGGTTTTTCTAATTTCTTCTCTAGCGGAATGCGAGAGATTGCCTTTTGATTTACCAGAAGCCGAAGAAGAATTAGTAGCAGGTTATCAAACCGAATATTCAGGGATCCGATTTGGTTTATTTTACGTTGTTTCTTATCTAAATCTATTAGTTTCCTCTTTATTTGTAACAGTTCTTTACTTGGGTGGTTGGAATCTTTCCATTCCGTACATATTTGTTCCGGAGCTATTTGAAATAAATAAAGCGGATGGAATTTTTGGAACGACAATTAGTATCTTTATTACATTAGCTAAAACTTATTTGTTCTTGTTCATTCCTATCACAACAAGATGGACTTTACCTAGATTAAGAATGGACCAACTCTTAAATCTTGGCTGGAAATTTCTTTTACCTATTTCTCTCGGTAATCTATTATTAACAACTTCTTCCCAACTCCTTTCACTGTAAAGAAAAAAGGAATACTATATTTTCGACTTGTCTCAAACAAGAGAAAGAAAGAAAATCAAATTATTCATAACTATTCACGATATGTTCCCTATGGTAACTGGGTTCATCAATTATGGTCAACAAACAGTACGGGCTGCAAGGTACATTGGTCAAAGTTTCCTAATTACCTTATCCCAAGCAAATCGTTTACCTGTAACTATTCAATATCCTTATGAAAAATTAATCACATCGGAGCGTTTCCGCGGTCGAATCCATTTTGAATTTGATAAATGTATTGCTTGTGAAGTATGTGTTCGTGTATGTCCTATAGATCTGCCAGTTGTTGATTGGAAATGGGAAACAGATATTCGAAAGAAACGATTGTTTAATTACAGTATTGATTTTGGAATTTGTATTTTTTGTGGTAATTGCGTTGAGTATTGTCCAACAAATTGTTTATCAATGACTGAAGAATATGAACTCGCTACGTACGACCGTCACGAATTGAATTATAATCAAATTGCTTTAGGCCGTTTACCAATATCAATAATTGACGATTTTACAATTCGAACAATTGGGAATTCGTCTCAAAGAAAAAAGGAGTAAACCTCTTGATTAAAGAGTAATTGCAAAGTACTAAGGTTTCTTTTTGTTAGAAGGGGATAAGGTCTTTCTCTTTGCTTGGTCAATAATTACAAATCCTAACTATTAATTGGGTTCTGAGAAGTATGACTTAATTTGTATTGAAAGTCTATTAAGATAATATCTCCATTTCAAACAGCCGTTTAGAATACAGAAAAGAGTGAAATTGACCCAATAACTAGACCCCCGTTAACTCACACTTATTAGATTATAATTTAATTCAATTGGGAATGTCTCAGAAAAAAATTTTTCCTGGTCGGTTCTCAATAAGGTCATGAAAAACATTTCGATTTATTTATCTCTTATTTTAATATAATGGATTTGCCTGGACCACTACACGATTTTCTTTTAGTTTTTCTGGGATCGGGTCTTATAGTAGGAGGTCTGGGAGTAGTATTACTTACCAACCCAATTTATTCTGCCTTTTCATTGGGATTGGTTCTTGTTTGTATATCCTTATTCTATATTCTATCAAATTCCCATTTTGTAGCTGCTGCACAACTTCTTATTTACGTGGGGGCTGTAAATGTTTTAATCATATTTGCTGTAATGTTCATGAATGGTTCAGACTATTCTAAAGATTTTCATTTTCATCTTTGGACTATTGGGGATGGGGTTACTTCCCTAGTTTGTACAAGTATTTTTTTTTCACTAATCACTACTATTCTAGATACGTCGTGGTATGGGATTATTTGGACTACCCGATCCAACCAGATTATAGAGGAAGATTTGATAAGTAATAGTCAACAAATTGGTATTCATTTATCAACGGACTTTTTTCTTCCATTTGAACTGATTTCGATAATTCTTTTAGTTGCTTTGATAGGTGCAATTGCCGTGGCTCGTCAGTAAAAAATCTTTATAACTAGGAACAGAAATCCAAATTCAACCTTTTTCTGTGTTATCACATCCATTTCTCTGAAATTCGATTTGAATACTGTTCGGTTCATGTATAAAATCGAAATTTTTTTAGTCGCCCTATTCGATCTATTACCAATATCTTGTTTTGTTCCGTACTTGTTATATTCTAAGCAATCGAATCACTTGAATTATTGTTCATATTGAAATGAATCGGAATTGGTACGGAGTTGGTCAATGATACTCGAGCATGTACTTGTTTTGAGTGCCTATTTATTTTCTATCGGTATCTATGGATTGATCACGAGCCGGAATATGGTGCGGGCTCTGATGTGTCTTGAACTTATACTAAATGCGGTTAATATAAATTTCGTAACATTTTCTTATTTTTTTGATAGTCGTCAATTAAAAGGAGATATTTTCTCAATTTTTGTTATAGCTATTGCAGCCGCTGAAGCAGCTATTGGATCAGCTATTGTTTCGTCAATTTATCGTAACAGAAAATCGACTCGTATCAATCAATCGACTTTGTTGAATAAGTAGTATTTAGAAATCATAATATTCATCAATTCGAACTAGTCTATATAATTAGAATACGTCGTAACCTCAATCATGTTTGCAAAAACATAAGAAATCAAAGTATCTTTATTCCCTATTAGTATTATGAGTTGATCCAGAAGTGGATTGATTAGAAAAATTCTGGTAAATCATGGATTCATCTGGTGTTTAAATATATGGGCTATTTCCAACTTTACTAGATCGAAACTTTTTAGGAGTTCAAAAATTTATAAGATCCAATGTCACATTCAGTAAAGATTTATGATACATGTATAGGGTGTACTCAATGTGTCCGCGCCTGCCCCACAGATGTATTAGAAATGATACCTTGGGACGGATGTAAAGCTAAGCAAATTGCTTCTGCTCCAAGAACAGAGGACTGCGTTGGTTGTAAGAGATGTGAATCCGCCTGTCCAACGGATTTCTTGAGTGTTCGAGTTTATTTATGGCATGAAACAACTCGAAGCATGGGTCTAGCTTATTGATATTGAGACGTTTCAGAAAACCCCACTTAAAGCCATTCCGAATCCATTTTCTTTTTTTTTTTACCGATTACCGACAAAAACCCGTACTCTAAAATGGAATTTATTCTTATTGGGTTTTTCTTGTAGAGTACGGGTTTTTCTGGTCCAAGTGTATCTTGTCTTTACCACGAATTTTTTTCATTTTTTTCCTTGGTTAACAATAATTGTAGTTTTTCCGATAGCCGCGGGTTCTTTAATTTTCTTCCTCCCCCATAGAGGAAATCAGGTGACTTTAGAGTATACTATATTTATATGTGCCTTAGAACTCCTTATAACCACCTATGCGTTCTGTTATCATTTCCAGTTCGACGATCCATTAATCCAGCTAGCAGAGGATTATAAATGGATCAATTTTTTTGATTTTTACTGGAGATTGGGAATAGATGGACTTTCCTTAGGACCTATTTTACTGACAGGATTTATCACCACTTTAGCTACTTTAGCGGCTCGGCCAGTTACTCGGAATTCCCGATTATTCCATTTCCTGATGTTAGCAATGTACAGCGGTCAAATAGGATCATTTTCTTCTCGAGACCTTTTACTTTTTTTCATCATGTGGGAGTTAGAATTAATTCCCGTTTATCTACTTCTATCCATGTGGGGGGGGAAAAAACGTCTTTATTCAGCTACAAAGTTTATTTTGTACACTGCGGGAGGATCCATTTTTATATTAATAGGAGTTTTGGGTATCGGTTTATATGGTTCCAATGAGCCAATATTCAATTTGGAAACATTAGCTAATCAATCGTATCCCGCGGAACTGGAAATAATATTTTATATTGGGTTTCTTATTGCTTTTGCTGTCAAATCACCGATTATACCCTTCCATACGTGGTTATCAGACACCCATGGGGAGGCGCATTACAGTACTTGTATGCTTCTAGCCGGAATCTTATTAAAAATGGGAGCATATGGGTTGATTCGGATCAATATGGAACTATTACCGCACGCTCATTCTATATTTTCTCCCTGGTTGATGATAGTAGGTACAATGCAAATAATTTATGCAGCTTCAACATCTCCTAGCCAACGGAATTTAAAAAAACGAATAGCTTATTCCTCCGTATCTCATATGGGTTTTATAATTATAGGAATTGGGTCGATAACCGATACTGGACTCAACGGAGCCGTTTTACAAATAATTTCTCATGGGTTTATTAGTGCTGCACTTTTTTTCTTGGCAGGAATGAGTTATGATAGAATACGTCTTGGTTATCTTGACGAAATGGGCGGATTGGCTATCCCAATCCCAAAGATATTCACCATATTCAGTATCTTATCGATGGCTTCCCTGGCATTACCGGGCATGAGTGGTTTTGTTGCGGAATTGATAGTATTTTTTGGAATAATTACCAGCCAAAAATACTTGTTAATGCAAAAAATACTAATTACTTTTGGAATGGCAATTGGAATGATATTAACTCCTATTTATTCATTATCTATGTCACGGCAAATGTTCTATGGGTACAAGCTATTTAATGCTCAAAACTCTTATTTTTTTGATTCTGGACCCCGGGAGTTATTTGTTTTGATGTCTATTCTTCTACCCGTAATAGGTATTGGTATTTATCCGGATTTCGTTCTCTCCCTATCAGTGGACAAGGTCGAAGCTATTCTATCTAATTTTTTTTATAGATAGTTTTCATGAATAAAAAAAATCAAAAACCAATCCTATGTCCTCTGCTTTTTAAAATAGGTCGTTGTCCAATGAAAAAAAAAAGAAGTCTTTTTTCGTGTCTTAAGCTTAAAGTGAAAATTAACTAAAAAAGAATAAGAATAAATAAGTCAACAATAAATAACTAAATTTGAATTGTAACCAGACACACCTTATGGCCTTTGTGAGAACCTTTTGAATCACTACAGTACTTGATTCAAAAGGTTCTCGGCAGCTTCCACTAAGTTTCGTTTCTATATTTGCGCTGTCCTATGTTTGTATTCATTAGTCCCCTTCCTTTCTTCAATTCACTTAGATGTTAATTAAATGAACCATAACTATGCAACCCGATTCCTAATAGATTGACCCCGAAGTAGCATATCCAAATTATAAGAAAGCCCATAGAAGCCACAATTGCAGAATTTACACCTTCCCAATTTGGATTTGTTCGCGTATGGAAATAAATCCCAAATAGAGTCCAAGTAATAAATGCCCAAGTTTCCTTTGGATCCCAACTCCAATATGATCCCCATGCCTCATTAGCCCATACTGCTCCCGAAAGAATACCTATGGTTAAAAAGATAAATCCTAGACTAATAATATGATAACTCCACTGATCCAATTGTTGAATCAATTGATATCCATAATAATTTCTAGCAGAAAGAAAATAAGGAAAAGAAGTGTTTAGTAAACCATTGTTTTTTTCATTCAGGTATTGTATTTCACCAAAGGAAAATGATTCATTTCCATTTAATAAATTATTTCTTTTATCAAAAATCCTTATAATTTTTCGAAATGTAATGACTAGACGAGCTGTGGATAATAATGATCCACATAAAAGAGCTGCATAACCTAATACCATCATACTTACGTGCATCATTAACCACTGGGCTTGTAGAGCAGGTACTAATATTCCGGATTGATGCATTTTGGTTAAAAACCCCGAAATAGCAAAACTCTGGGTAAAAATAGCGCTTGGCGCGGTTATTGCGCTTAAATCATTTTTATGTTTTTTAAAATAGAAAATCCTATGAATAATAGAGAAACTCCATGAAAGAAAGATTAATGATTCATATAAATCGCTTAATGGGAAATGCCCCGAATAAATCCAACGAGTGACTAATAATCCTGTTAGACAGACAAAGGTAGCAATCGTCCCTTTTTCTAATGAATCATATAATCCTATGATTTCATCGACTAATAAGGTTATCAACTGGATTGTAATTCCAATCGAAACTACCGAAAAGGATATATGAGTTAATATATGCTCTAATGTTGAAAATATCATAAATAAAAATAAAAAATGAAAAGGGAGAGTCTTTCAAGTATACGGAATGGAAATCAGAAGTTAAATTCATTATCATTATAGGACTTTTTGCATATCTTTTTATCTTTTATAAAAAGATAAAAAGATATGCCGCCACTCGGACTCGAACCGAGATGCTCTAGCACTGCTTCCTAAGAGCAGCGTGTCTACCGATTTCACCATAGCGGCTTGCTCGAAATTATAATAACCTATTTTTACTCAATCGTCGAGATTTAAAGAGTCAATTTCAATGAAATCCTTTTTAGGAAGCATTCCGATTGATGAATAAAAACTTGTTGAAATAGAGATGGAAAGAGCCCCCCCTTTGCCGTCTTATTTAATTATTTAAGGTTTCAGCTTTATTTAATTTGGATAACTTTTGTGTTGTCTTATTTAGTTATTTATAAGGGGGTGGGGTGATGGGGAAAATAAGAATCCCCATCTTGCGAATGAAAACATATTTCAATAACTCAATAAAAAAGAAAAAGGGGTTGAAACTTTTGATTTGGTTTTTATTCTTTTTTTTTTTCAAATTCCAAAAGAAGGACCAAACTCTTTTTTTAGAATTCAGTAGACAAATTCATCGGTTCAAAACATTAATGAATGGAAATCTTTACTTCCTTTTTTTATTTCTATTTTTCTATTCTAGAATATATATTCAAAAGTAGAGTCTAAATTAGAAACGAAATTAACTCATTTTTTGAATTAGGCTGATTCAGATTATTCCGACGTTTTATTAGTTATTTGTCGTAGAAAAAAACTTTTTGAATTCCCCGTGGAAAGGGATTTCGCTAACGAAAAAGTTTTGAACGCTGCCCAATATCCCCCCGTTTTCCACCTATTTTTATGAATACGCTTTTTTAATAGAGAAGTACGCTTTTTTTGAACTGCCATTCGCAAACTAAAGGATTGTTCATTGATAAAATTGGATGTGAAAGACATCTATTCTTTGAAACAAATTCTTTTTGATTTTTTTATTTTGACTATTCATTTAATTATTTGTCTATTTATTCTCTAAATTATACTACCTTTATAACAAAAAAGAAATAGAAATATGTGAAAATAGAATAAAAGAGTACTAGAACAAAAAAGAAAAACAATATGATATATAATTTTTTCAATTTCTATTACATACAATATCCGCGACAGAACAATTCTTATTTCGAAGTGATTGGTGGTGTCTTTCTTTATATCCCGATATCCCGACCCGTATTCAAATCGATATCTCTAGGCTGTATTATGCCATATAATATAAATCGAATTGAATTGGTTGAAGTTGATAAAAAAAGCAAAACAAAAGTCTTTCCTTTTCTATCTCTGTCTAGTTTCGGCATGCTACATTTAGAGATGAAAAATATATCACCCAAGTTTAAGAAACCGTACCGAATAAAAAAAAAATGGAATCTTTTTTTCCCTTTTTTCTAGTAATAGGTTCTTAAATGGCATTTATTGGAATGGAAGACAAGCAATTAGTTCCGAAATGAACTAGTTAATGGTTCTGACTAAACAAATTCAAATTCAAATACCCAGTTCTTTTTTTATTGGGGAAAGCTCTGGGACATCCTATGATTTATATCAAAATAAATACTTTTTTTGGTGTTCTTGATTGATGTACATAAATTTATGTAATAGGGACTAATAATTGAAATCCGAATTTGTTCCATCTTCATAAAAATCTTACTTAGTATAAGTATAATACTGAGTATAAAAAAATTCTTTATTTTTTACTAGTAATTTAGTTATATCCTTCGATCGCTCTGAACTTTGAATATTTTTTTTGACGTATTTGGGAAAGATTTAAAATAACTACTAATAGAAAATTCTATTTAAGTTTTTTTACTCCCTTAATTTTAGCTTAATTTTTTTTATTAATCCCTTCCAAAAGAGATAAGAGCTGGTGAATCAGAAACAATTAATTAATTAAGAATAAAAACACAAGTTATAATTATTTTTTTTATGGAACATACATATCAATATTCCTGGATCATACCTTTCGTTCCACTTCCAGTTCATATGTTAATAGGAGTGGGACTTCTACTTTTTCCGACAGCAACAAAAAATCTTC